GAGGGGTAAATGATCTCGCAAACTAAAGGAATTGTACAATACGAAATAACATAAAAACAGACTAATTCTAAAAAAGGATGTGTACCTTTTGTTCAAATTGTCCCTTTTTGTTTGGATTGGACAAGGAGAGATAGGAAATATTGGAGGATTTCATTCCAATTTCGTAGTATACCAATGAACGGAACTATTACTATTTCATCTAAGTTGAATAACCAAGGACTTTATTTTATTGTGGATTCTGATAACTCGATAAGTTTTGATTTGGTTATAATCCAAAGAGGAAAAAGAATGAAATAAGCATTTCAAACAAAAAAAATAGAGTAGAGTAAGGTAAGCATCCATTTTGTTTTTTGTTTGCATAACATGGATACGCCATGCCATACAATTGAAATAGAAAAATCCATGGGACGATTCATAAATTTGTACTAGATCTATGGGGTAGCTGATGAGAGAAGTTGTTGTTGAGAAATAGGAAATTTGATTTGAAAGGAATTATTCCTATGGAACCATTCATCAGTCGTACCTACTGGAATAATATGAATGACTCGCTATTCACTCGGTTTCTGGTCAATAATAAGATTATGTAGGAAAGATGGCCGAGTGGTTCAAGGCGTAGCATTGGAACTGCTATGTAGGCTTTTGTTTACCGAGGGTTCGAATCCCTCTCTTTCCGTTTCTCTTAATTCACCAACGTTACTGAACACAATATATCAAATCAAATAACAATTGATACCATCATCCCAACAAGAGGACCCCTTTTTTGATAGAAATTCTCTATTCCTAATTACATTACTGTGGTACGTAAAATACAAATATCGGAAAAAGAAAGAGCAAAAAAATCTTACTGCTGATCTATTTGTGATACGTGAATGAGAAAAATGCGGATCAAGGCCCTTAGATCTATTTATTTTATTTCGGCGAAAAGAGACAAAATTCTCTGAAACTTTCTTTGTTATTTTCGTTAGGTTCAAGTCTGACGGGAATAATATTCTACGACTAACAACTCATTTATTTTCAAACCGATCCATTTACTATCTATTATTTGATTTACTACTCCCTTATATTGGAATGAGTCAAAAGTCAAATGTTTTGGCAATTCCTCGGGGGGGGATAAAGCAATATAATTTTGAATCAGAGCTTTCGATCTTTGTTTATCCTTCGTAGTAATAATATCTCTGGGTTTACAACGATAACTTGGTATATCCACTATACGACCATTAACTAAAATATGTCTATGGTTAACTAATTGCCTGGCTCCAGGAATGGTCGAAGCCATACCCAATCGGAAAAGGATGTTATCCAAACGCATCTCAAGTAATTGTAGTAAAACCTGACCTGTTGACCCTTTGGCTTTTCCAGCGATATGCACATATCTAAGTAATTGTCGTTCTGTCAGACCATAATGAAAACGCAATTTCTGTTTTTCTTCTAGACGAATACAATACTGCGATCTTTTCCCAGAACGCAATTGGTTTTTAAGATCACTTCCGGATCTAGGTCTTTTACTAGTTAGTCCTGGTAAAGCCCCCAGACGGCGTATTTTTTTGAAACGAGGTCCTCGGTAACGAGACATAAAGACTCCTTTTTCATTTTATTGAAATTTCATTTTTCAGAATAAAAAAATGAAAACTGAACTATAAATTAAGACTGAACTAAGGGATAAACAAAGCAAAGCTAAATTTACCGAAATACTACAAAGTAGAATAAAATAAATTGTATCAATATCCGGATTTTTTGTATATATAGGAAGTTGCAGCTCCGTTTTATGATTTGTTCGGTAGAGAGAGATCTAATTGTTCCAATACATTTTTTGGTCATGGTTGCAAGTTACCACGACATAACATATGGGTAAAAGGAGGAGAGAGATTATCAATCATGGAAAAATCGATATAGAAAAAGCCAGCTATCGGAGTCGAACCGATGACCATCGCATTACAAATGCGATGCTCTAACCTCTGAGCTAAGCGGGCTCACATAACATAACAGAAATAGTATATAGAAATTGAGGAAACTACCGGATTTTAGCTATTAGCTGATCTTATCTATTAGATATTCGTTTAATATTAACTATGAACTATAACTATAAAACTATATAGTATAGTTCTTAGTTCTATATAGTTATATAGTATACTTCTAAACTATATACTATAACTAACTATAATAAGAATTCTGACTATTCTTCTGACTATTCTAACTATATCTAACTATAATATACAACATAATGTATATAATGTATTTATATATTTATATTAATATAAATATTATATTAATATAAATAAATTAGAATATATATAAATAAATTATATAAATAAATTAGAATATAAATTCATAAATACATGAAATTCATAAATACATTTGAATTTCATTTCATTAATTATAATAGAATGAATATAAAAGTTGGTTAAATTGGAAATTTTGATTAGAAAAAATCTAATTATTTCTTAAAACTAATTATTTTTTAAAGCAGTTATAGAAAATTTTAAAGCAGTTATAGAAAATT